TTCATTAAAATCCAATTGCTTTTGATTGTTTATCAATGTAAGTATTTAATGATTATATAATTCAAATTTTTTTATCAATTTTTTGATAAATATTACAGCCGCTGCGCTGAAGCAGCTATTAGCTATAATTTTCGTCAATTTATCGTAACAGAAAATAAACTCGTATCAATCAATCAAAATCAAATTTGTTGAATAAGTACTCTTTATTCATTATAGAAATTCTAATATTTCTAAATGAATAGACTATGTACATAAGTTAATTATTGTGTCCCCGAAAAAGTAAGAAATCAAAGTATCTTGGACCCTTTCTATGAGTCTATTCAGACTTAGATTCAGACTTAGATTGATTGAAAAAATTCTGATAAATTATTGATTCATCTGGTCTATAAATATATAATTTAAGTCAAAATAAAATGGACTAGATCGAAATTTTATGACATTCAAAAATTTATAGATCCAATGTCACATTCAGTAAAGATTTATGATACATGTATAGGGTGTACTCAATGTGTCCGAGCTTGCCCCACAGATGTATTAGAAATGATACCTTGGGACGGATGTAAAGCTAAGCAAATTGCTTCTGCTCCGAGAACAGAGGACTGTGTTGGTTGTAAGAGATGTGAATCCGCCTGCCCGACCGATTTCTTAAGTGTTCGAGTTTACTTATGGCATGAAACAACTAGAAGTATGGGTCTAGCTTATTGATACTTTATAAAAAATTTAATTTATATATATTTATATATTTCAAATGTAATTAATATATTTTGATTTTTTTTTACCAACACAGAAAACAAAACCAGAATCAACAATATAAATTATATTGTTGATTCTGGTTTTGTTTTCTGTGGTTCAAGTGTATCTTGTCTTTATTATTGTTGATTCTGGTTTTGTTTTCTGTGGTTCAAGTGTATCTTGTCTTTATTACGAATTATTTTCCCCTGGTTTAATAAGAATTAATGTTTTTCCAATATTTGTGGATTACCTAATTTTATTTCTACCTAAAAGAATAAATAAGAAAGAATAAATAAGACAATTCAGTGGTATACTAGTTCTATATTTACATTATATAAATTATCACTGCTTATAACGACCTATGCATTCTTTTATCATTTCAAAATTTATGATCGTTTTCTTTATGTTGTCTGTTTATATTTGTTAGTCACTTTCTTCAATTAGAAGTTCAAGTAAACGAACCATAACTATGTAGTCCTATTCCTAATAGATTGACTCCAAAATAACATATCCAAATTATAAAAAAACCCATAGAAGCCACAATTGCGGAATTGGTACCTTCAAAATTTTTATTTGTTCTAATATGTAAATAAATAGCAAATATGGTCCAAGTAATAAAAGCCCAAGTTTCTTTTGGGTCCCAATTCCAATAAGATCCCCATGCCTCATTAGCCCATACTGCTCCTGAAAGAATACCTATGGTTAAAAAGATAAAACCTAAACTAATAATACGATAACTCCAACAATCCAATTGTTGAGTCAATTGAAATTTGTAATAATTTCTTGAAGAAATAAAAAAGGTTTTTAATTTTAATAAACTATTGCTTGTTTCTGTCATGTATTGGACCTTTTCAAATGAAAAAGATTCATTTAATAAATTATTCTTTTTATGAAAAAAAATAGAAAAAATATTTATGAATTTTCTAAATGTAATGACTAGTAGAGCTACAGATAATAAAGATCCGCATAAAAGAGCCGCATAGCCTAATATCATCATACTTACGTGCATCATTAACCACTGGGATTGGAGAGCGGGTACTAATATTGTGGATTGATGTATTTCAGTGAAAAGACCTGAAGTAGCAAACCCTTGAGTACAAATAGCACTTGGCATGGTTATTGCACTTAAAGGATTTTTATGTTTTTTAAAATAAGGAACCATATGAATAATGGAAAAGCTCCATGAAAGACATATTAAGGATTCATATAAATCACTTAATGGAAAATGCCCGGAATAAATCCAATGGCTAATTAATAATCCTGTTATACAGAAAAAAGTAGCAATCATACCCTTTTCTGACGAATCATATAGTTCGATTATTTCATCGACTAATAAAATTATAAATTGAATTGTAATTACAATTGAAACGATCGAAAAGGATATATGAGTGAATATATGCTCTAAAGTAGAAAATATCATAACATCTCAAATTTCAAATTTATTAAGTTGAAAAAAAAATAGAGTATTCAAAAACAGTCATTAAGCATAGGTTACATCAAATTATACCGAATTACATATGATAAGTAATTAAATGAATTCAATGACATTTATAGTACACTTTTATTTATATTTATTTTACATAAGAAATGCGATGCCGCCACTCGGACTCGAACCGAGACGCTCTAGCACTGCTTCCTAAGAGCAGCGTGTCTACCAATTTCACCATAGCGGCTTCTCAAAAATAATAATAACATATTTTAATTCAATCGTCGAGATTTAATGAATAAAGTTAATGTTTAATAGAAATATAAATGTAGATTCAAGTCTTACAATTTTTATAAAAAGATATATTCTATATATTATATATAGAATATATATAAAGTTCCAATAAAAATAAAAAATATGTATGAAAAATATGTATGTAAGAATATATAATTCATTAATTCAATTATATATAATTCAATTTATATATAATTATAGGTGAGTTGATGGGGAAAATTCCCCATCTACAAAATGATAAAACATTCTAAACATCAAAAATCAGTAAATAAAGATTCAAAAGAAATCAATTTATCGTGTTTGTGTGTCTTTTTTAATTTAAAAACTAAACCAATAAGTAAATAACATATTTTTGTGTCTATATTATAATAAGAGAAAAGAAAATTACATTCATTTTTTATTTTATAAATTTAAAAAATGAAAGAAAAAGACTCAAAACCTTTCTGATTTATTTGTTGTCGTAAAAAAAACTTTTTGAGTTACCGGTAAAAAAAGATTTAGCTAATGAAAAAGCTTTCAATGCTGCCCAATATCCCTTTTTTTTCCAAATGTTCTTACGAATACGCTTTTTTGATCTAGAAGTACGCTTCTTTGGAACTGCCATTCAAAAATTAATAGGTTCTTTATTTCTATAGTTGGATGTGAAAGACATCTATTTTTATTCTCAATCTATTAAGATTCAAGACATAATAATCTATTAAGATTCAAGACATAATACAAGACTTTATAAAAATAAGTAATATATTTGATTCTTGTTTCAATCTTTTTTTTTTTACATTTTACATATAACTTATGATCTTTGTTATTACTTATTATTACTAATCAATCTATTATTAGATTGTCTATTATTAGATTGATGGTCTTAGTGTTCTTGTTAGGATTCTGCTTATTGATTATTGATTTCTTAATATTTCTTATTTAGAATATTTCTTATTGAATATATATCTATTTTCTTATTTTTCTTATTGAATATATATAACAGAGTTTCTTTTATTCCTATTAAAAATTTAGGATTAGGGATAGGCGAAATCGGACCTGGTTCTTACATATCTCTCGTTATTTGGGACCCTATTCACCTCTTTTGTCTTCTATTGATTGAATCAATAAATAGCTTTGATTGTCCATCTTTTGGATATGATAGAATATATAGCAGGCATCCTACGGATAATTCCAATCGAAGCAATTGGATGTCCGATTCGAACCTATATGACACGACCGATCAATAGAAAGACTCCAACACTCCACCTTTTGTCATATATTCCATACACCGCACTAGATAGATATCATATTCATGGAATACGATTCACTTTGAAGATGCCTTGGTGGTGAAATGGTAGACACGCGAGACTCAAAATCTCGTGCTAAATAGCGTGGAGGTTCGAGTCCTCTTCAAGGCAGAATATTGAAAATGCTCATTGAAATGGAAAGAAGTTCGGCAGCGGATCACGAAATATTGGTGATCTTCTCCTGAATGGGGAGTCCGCTTTGAAATCGTCCGCCCTGCACCCACTCCCCAAGTATATACTTCAAAAGGAATCACAAGGGGTAGATTGATACAATCGAAAACTCTGGTAAAAAGCCCGCTCGTAACCCAGCAGATAAAGTCCATTACATAGTCCGTTTTAGGAATTGATGACTTAACCATTCAGTGACTTTGGCACTGGGCATTACCAAAATGGGTACTATACAATGGATACTCTTGGGTCAGGTGAATTTCAAAATAGACGCCTTTTGGCATTCCAGCCTTCCTTCTCCTTTCAGGGCCTATCCGAAAGAGAATCCAGTACTTCTTGGTCGTAAATATCTGAATAGGACGAACCACCCCGCGCGTGGATATCTTTGCTTCGGAACAAAACAATTAGAATTAGGCTCAATCAACTGGAATGGGTATTATCCATATAGGAGATCTTCCAATTGAGAAGATCCATCGACCTGAGACGAAAAGAAAGGTCTATTTCATATGATATGATGATATGCGTCTTTTGAATTTTCCAATAGATTTCCACCTTTCATTAATGGAAATTTTTTGATGTAGTGAGTAATAGCTCTGGTTGTTCGCTGTTCAAGAATTCTTGTTTAGGCAGTTCATACCACCCAGTCAATTATGTTCCGCTGAATCCCTATTTCATGGCCACATCTCTTTCCGGTTAAGTAATGGGAAACCTTTCTCCTGTTACATGAATCAAATAAGTTAAGAGTTTGATCAAACGCTCTTGGTGAAAAAAATGTGAATGAAAGATCCCGCTGAATCGGGTCCATGAATCTAAGAAATGGTGAGAATTCTTAATCTCTCTCAATTCGAAAATACAGGATTTGAATGTATCTACCTTCATAAATAGAATTCTTCCTCTAAATTGCATTGATTTATATTCAAAATTTCCTTTCAATTGGAATTTGGTTATTCACCATGTAAGAGGATCCCCACTAAGCATCCATGGCTGAATGGTTAAAGCGCCCAACTCATAATTGGCGAATTCGTAGGTTCAATTCCTACTGGATGCACGCCAAGGGGACCCTCCAATAAGTCTATTGGAATTGGCTCTTGATCAAAGGAATCTCATCATCAATACATAACGAATTGGTGTGGTATATTCATATCAAAGATAGCAATCGTAAGATCTAGCATTCTTAATTTAAACTCAAACTCATAAGGAAGAAAATAGATTTATGGATGGAATAATAAAAGATATAGTACTTACAGACAAAAGTTTTCTGTTATTGTTAAAAAATCAATATACTTTTCATGTCGAATCAGGATTAACTAAGACAGAAATAAAGCATTGGGTCGAACTCTTCTTTGGTGTCAAGGTGATGGCCGTGAATAGTCATCGACTCCCGGGAAAGGTTAAAAGAATGGGACCTATTAGAGGACATACAATGCGTTACAGACGTATGATCATTACGCTTCAACCGGGTTATTCTATTCCACCTATTGTCAAGAAAACAACTTAAATCCAAATACTTAATAGCATGGCGATACATTTATACAAAACTTCTACCCCGAGCACACGCAATGGAGCCGTAGACAGTCAAGCGAAATCCAATCCACGAAAGAAAAACAATTTGATTTATGGACAGCATCGTTGTAAAGGTCGTAATGCCAGAGGAATCATTACCGCAAGGCATAGAGGGGGAGGTCATAAGCGTCTATACCGTCAAATAGATTTTCGACGGAAAGAAAAAGACATATATGGTAGAATCGTCACCATCGAATACGACCCTAATCGAAATGCATACATTTGTCTCATCCACTATGGGGATGGTGAGAAGAGATATATTTTACATCCCAGAGGGGCTATAATTGGAGATACCGTTATTTCTGGTACAGAAGTTCCTATACAAATGGGAAATGCCCTAACTTTGAGTGCGGTTTGAACTATGGATTTACGTAATTGGAAGTAACCAATTAGGTTTACGACGAAACCTAGAAATCGATCACTGATCCAATTGGAGTACCTCTACAGGATAGACCTCAACAGAAAACTGAAGAGTAAGGGTAGCAAGTGATTGAGTTCAGTAGTTCCTCATATAAAATTATTGACTCTAGAGATATAGTAATATGGAGAAGACAAAATTGTTTCAAGCACCGACAGAATCAGAAGTGCCCCCTGTTAAAAAAAAAAGAGGAGAACGGATTATTCACATTTCATTTGATGGTCAGAGGCAAATGGAAAGCTAAGGAGTGGTAGTTCTAAAGATTTCCCGGGGAAAAATAGAGATGTCTCCTACGTTACCCTTCATATGTGGAAGTATCAATGTAATTTCATAGAGTCATTCGGTCTGAATGCTACATGAAGAACATAAGCCAGATGACGGAACGGGAAGACCTAGGATGTAGAAAATCATACCATGAATGATTTGGAAGATTTGGATTCCTATATATATACACTCATTTGGTACTTCATGGTATGATATTGATCAGATCCATCTGTATAGATATCATCATCTACATCCAGAAAGCCGTATGCTTTGGAAGAAGCTTGTACAGTTTGGGAAGGGGTTTTGATTGATCAAAAAGAAGAATCTACTTCAACCGATATGCCCTTAGGCACGGCCATACATAACATAGAAATCACACTTGGAAAGGGTGGACAATTAGCTAGAGCAGCAGGTGCTGTAGCAAAACTGATTGCAAAAGAGGGTAAATCGGCCACATTAAAATTACCTTCTGGAGAGGTCCGTTTGATATCCAAAAACTGTTCAGCAACAGTCGGACAAGTGGGTAATGTTGGGGTGAGCCAGAAAAGTTTGGATAGAGCCGGATCTAAACGTTGGCTAGGTAAACGTCCTGTAGTCAGAGGAGTCGTTATGAACCCTGTAGACCATCCCCACGGGGGTGGGGAAGGAAGGGCCCCAATTGGTAGAAAAAAACCCGCAACCCCTTGGGGTTATCCTGCACTTGGGAGAAGGAGTAGAAAAAGGAAGAAATATAGTGATCATTTAATTCTTCGTCGACGTAGTAAATAGGAAAGAAAATAGAATTTTTTTTCTTTCCTATTTACAAAAAAGAAAAAAAAAAAAGAGGAGTAATTCACTTGAATATGACACATTCACGAAAAAAAAATCCTTTTGTAGCAAACCATTTATTAAGAAAAATAAAGACACTTAACAAACGATCAGAAAAAGAAATAATAGTAACTTGGTCCCGGTCATCTACTATTATACCCACAATGATTGGTCATACTATTGCTATACATAACGGAAAAGAACATCTACCTATTTTTATAACAGAGGGTATGGTAGGCCATAAATTAGGAGAATTTTCCCCTACTCGAAATTTCCGAGGACATGCGAAAAATGACAATCGATCTCGTCGTTAATATTTATGAAGATTTCATAAAATCATTTCAATATTAAATAATATACAAATATATAACAAAATAAAAATGGGCAAAAATGGGCGAACGACGGGAATTGAACCCGCGAATGGTGGATTCACAATCCACTGCCTTAATCCACTTGGCTACATCCGCCCCGTTCCGTTACTATTTGGATTTGATTTCTTTTGAAATCATTTCAATTTTTTGACGTTTCTATCTTAGAAATGAAATCTTTTTGATATCGATATTGGGTTAGGGAAAAGATTCAATAAAAAAAACGAAGACTATTACTTAATTTTAATGATATTTTAATGAGAGGTTCACCTTATGCTAGATTTAATAAATAGTAAAAAGAAAATTGTACTTCCTTATACACAAACATACGCTTTTGGTGGAAATATACGTATGTCTGCTGATAAAGCACGAAGAATAATTGATCAAATTCGCTGGCGTTCCTATGAAGAAACACTTATGATACTAGAACTCATGCCTTATCGAGGCTGTTATCCAATTTTTAAATTACTTTATTCTGCAGCAGCAAATGCTAGTCACAATAAGGAATTAGACAAAAGAAATTTAAAAATTACTAAAGCTGAAGTAAATGAAAGTTCTACAATGAAAAAATTAAAACCTAGAGCGCGAGGGCGTGCCTATCCGATAAAAAGACGAACTTGTAATATAACTCTGGAATTGACCGATATATCTTTTTATGCAGATCTTTGTAAAGATATAGAAGACTATTATCGTGATTATAGACCAGAGGTTTTTGAAAAGGATGATGATTATCCTCTAGTATATAACACAGAATTAAGAATACCTACATGGATCAATAGGGTAAAAAGTAAAGATAAGTTCAAAAAGATAGTGAGTCACTATATGAATCTTAGTAATAGAATGTGTGAGGAAATATGGGACAAAAAATAAATCCACTTGGTTTCAGACTTGGTACAACTCAAAGTCATTATTCTCATTGGTTTGCACAACCAAAAAAATATTCTGAAGGTCTACAAGAAGATCAAAAAATACGAGACTATATAAAAAGTTATATACAAAAAAATATGAAAATATCTTCTGGTGTCGAGGGAATTGCACGTATAGAGATTCAAAAAAGAATCGATCTTATTCAAGTTATAATTTATATGGGATTCCCAAAATTATTAATAGAAGGTGGACCTCAAAAAATTGAAGAATTACAACTGAATTTACAAAAAGAAATTAATTGTGTGAATCAAAAAATAAACATTGCTATTACAAGAATTTCAAACCCTTATGGACATCCTAAAATTCTTGCAGAATTTATAGCCGGACAATTAAAGAATAGGGTTTCTTTTCGAAAAGCAATGAAAAAAGCTATTGAATTAAATGAACAGACAGATACAAAAGGAATTAAAGTGCAAATTGCAGGACGTCTCGATGGAAAAGAAATTGCACGTGTTGAATGGATCAGAGAAGGTAGAGTTCCTTTACAAACAATTAGAGCTAAAATTGATTATTGTTCTTACACAGTTCGAACTATCTATGGGGTATTAGGGATCAAAATTTGGATATTTTTAGAAGATCAATAAAAACCTTTACCCAATTTTTTCTTTTTGTTTTCTACAATAAAAAAAAAAAAAATAAATAAATTTTAGGTAAAAATATAAATTCTATAAGGTTGAATAAAAAATTCGAATTACTACTTGATATTAATAGAATTGCTATGCTTAGTGTGTGACTCGTTGATTTTTATTGTTAGACTTAGTATTCACTAATAATAAACTCATCGTTTTCTTTACATTATCTGTATAAAAAGAACCAGTCAAGATATGATCTATTGGTCATATTATTGTAGCAACTTAAATCTTTTTTGTTTGTATAAACAAAAGAAAACTAATCTGATTCTTAAATTGAAAGAAAAAAATGAAAGTATGCAGATAAATGGAAAGTTGAGAGAAAGAAAGAAAAACAAATATGGATGATATAGAATTCCAATATGTGTAAGGTCTATGAAAAAATCTCATAAAATAAAAAAAAAACACAATGTAACAAAGCATCTATACTAATAGAAATAGAAAAAAGAAAGAGCTTAAAGTCAATAAAGACTGAGACGATTGACTTAAAAAAAGTGGATTTGATTAGAAAAGCTCCGTTGTAATTTTCAGACCTAACCATTAATTGAAAACGATGGGAACGAGACGAAACCTGTGAATGAAGAAGATTCTACAGAAAGTGAATCTTAATGATTCATTAGGTCGGATGGCGAAACAAACCAGAGACATATGGATTTAGTCTGAAAAGTCATGAGTTAACCCTACAACTTCAATCAAGATTGAAAGAGTAAATATTCGCCCGCGAAATTGTTTCTTTTATGTTCAATTTTTTTGATCTCGAAAAAGAAATAATTAAAAAACAAAATACTGATTATTCATATATCATATATAAAAATTTATAAAAATTATAAAAAAAAACTCTAAATTAAATAGAATATATGTGTGTATACTATTCTTTAATTGAATAATTGAATCATTTAATTGTTTTCCTCGCGAGGAGCTGGATGAGAAGAAATCCTCATGTCCAGTTCTGCAGTAGAGATGGAATTGATAAAAAACCATCAACTATAACCCAAAAAGAACTCGATTCCGTAAACAACATAGAGGAAGAATGAAAGGAAGATCTTATCGAGGCAATCGTATTTGTTTTGGTAGATATGCTCTTCAAGCACTTGAACCCGCTTGGATAACATCTAGACAAATAGAAGCAGGTCGACGAGCAATGACACGAAATGTACGCCGCGGTGGAAAAATATGGGTACGCATATTTCCAGACAAACCAGTTACAGCAAGACCTGCAGAAACACGTATGGGTTCGGGAAAAGGATCTCCAGAATATTGGGTCTCTGTGGTTAAACCTGGTAGGATACTTTATGAAATGAGTGGAGTAGGAGAAAATATAGCCAGAAGGGCTATTTCAATAGCAGCATCAAAAATGCCCATACGAACTCAATTCATTATTGCAGAATAGATATATATCTAAGAATATATAAATTGTTTTTTTTTTACATTTTTACAAACAATATTTCTTTATTTTTTTTACTTCGGACTTTCAGCTTTAAAAGACTATAGAATATAGTAAAAAAAAACGATATGATTCAACCTCAAACCCATTTGAATGTAGCAGATAATAGCGGGGCAAAAAAATTGATGTGTATTCGAATCATAGGAACTAGTACTCGACGATATGCTCATATCGGTGACATTATTGTTGCTGTGGTAAAAGAAGCAATACCAAACACACCAATAGAAAGATCGGAAGTTATTAGAGCTTTAATTGTACGTACTTCTAAAGAACTCAAACGCGACAACGGTATGATAATAAGATATGATGACAACGCTGCAGTTGTCATTGATCAAGAGGGAAATCCAAAAGGAACTCGAATTTTTGGCGCGATCCCTCGAGAATTGAGACAGTTAAATTTCACTAAAATCGTTTCATTAGCGCCTGAAGTATTATAAAAAAAAAAAAAGAGATAATAGATAGATAATCTATGGATGTATAGATAATAGATAGTCTATATATCTATAGATTATCTGAATGAAAAGAAAATAGATTCATTAAATTGAGTGGATTGTATATCATGTAGATCCCTTGAATAAAATAAGAATAAAATAATTCATAAAAACTGTCACGTTAATTATATTATCTCAAAATTCGTAAGTAACAAGAATTTTAGTTTATCATGAGTAAGGACACTATTGCTGACATAATAACCTCTATAAGAAATGCTGACATGAATAGAAAGGGAACAGTTCGAATCACATATACTAATATAACCGAAAGTGTTGTGAAAATACTTTTACGAGAAGGTTTTATTGAAAACGTGAGAAAACATAAAGAAAGAGACAAATATTTTTTAGTTTTAACCTTACGACATAAAAGGAATAGAAAAGGATCTTATAGGCCTATTTTAAATTTAAAACGAATTAGTCGGTCTGGTTTACGAATTTATTCGAATTACAAACGAATTCCTAAAATTTTAGGCGGGATGGGAATTTTAATTCTTTCTACTTCTCGAGGTATAATGACAGACCGAGAGGCTAGACTCGAAAAAATCGGCGGAGAAATTTTGTGTTGTATATGGTAATCCTTCTCATATTCTGATAGAAAATACGAAATTGATTCTGAATTTCCTTTTTTATAAAATGAAAAATTTTCGTAAAAAAAAAAAGGGGGGCTCATAAAGATTGAATTACTGAATTGCTTGCCAATGAATGGTATGTTCGCAGTTCTTTTAGTAAAAAAAGATTCAATTCTAGGATATATTCTAGGATATAGATACAACGCCAGTTTAGATGTATACTACCCCTGGATAGACTCAAAACTAAAATGAAGTAAGTCATTATGATTCAATCAAAATCAGGGAACATATCTTTTAAAGATTCCACAACAAGAAACAAGAGTTCAAATGCTTAAGTGATTTTTTTTTTAACTGTACCTTTTCTTCCTTTGATCAAAATCAAAATAAGAATCAAATTCGAGTTGAAAAATTTTAAGAAACTTATTTTCTTCCAATTCAGTAGATTAGAAAAGAAATTTAGTTTAGGAATTCAAAATATGAAAATAAGAGCTTCCGTTCGTAAAATTTGTGAAAAATGTAGACTAATCCGTAGGCGAGGACGGATTATAGTAATTTGTTCGAACCCAAAACATAAACAAAGACAGGGATAATCTTTCTAATAAAAGCTAACAAAACTCTCTTCTATCTAAAAATAAAGACCAACTGTACAAATAAATTAAACAAATAAAGAAAAAAATAAAAAAGGATCTGATCCTTTTTTAACATGAAATGGATATATCCATAGAGATCGTACTTCTATTTATAAAATGATCAAAAAAAGATGGCAAAACCTATAACAAGAATTGGTTCACGTAAAAATGGACGTATTGGTTCACGAAAGAGTACTCGTAAAATACCAAAAGGTATTATTCATGTTCAAGCAAGTTTCAACAATACGATTGTGACTGTTACAGATGTACGAGGTCGGGTTATTTCTTGGTCCTCCGCCGGTACTTGTGGATTCAAAGGCACAAGAAGAGGGACACCCTTTGCTGCTCAAACCGCAGCAGGAAATGTGATTCGAACAGTAGTAGATCAAGGTATGCAACGAGCAGAAGTAATGATAAAAGGTCCCGGTCTTGGAAGAGATGCTGCATTAAGAGCTATTCGTAGAAGCGGTATATTATTAAGTTTT